TATTTCGTACTCCCCTTTTTCTTTTCGTATTATTTTGCTTACTATACCTGCGGCTGTAGCATTATAAACCGTATTGTTACTCTTGCTCCCGTCGGGATAAATCTGACCCCTTCCTCTGTTTCCGCCTACATATATGGGATATTTTAAAAAGTGAACATCTTTCTTAGTGGAGGGGTCCGGAGAAAGAATTGGAAAGGTAATTTCACTATATTTCTGACCTGGAACAGGACCTATCACAAGAATATTTTTTTTAGTGGGACGATAACTCTGAAACGACAGATTTCCTATCTTTTCTTTCATCTCCGGCGAAATACGATTGGACGGGGCTAATTCAAACCCATCAGGTAAAATAAGAACAGCCCCCACATTCAAAGCCCCCTTTTTTCCATTAGCAAGAACTTGTTTCAGTTGCATATCATAAGGAATTCGAACAACTGCTTCAAATACAGTATCAGGAAGTACCGCTTGTGGAACCTCAATATCTACCGGTTTATTAGCTAAATGACAATTGGCACATACAATACGGCCAGTTGCTTCGCGTGGGTTTTCATAACCCTGCTGTGCAAAAATCGGATATGCATTTGAAATGGATGCCCAAGTTATTATACATATCATAAGTGATACGGAAATGGAATAAGTAATCTCTTCCTTTATCCAAGAAAAGGTTTTTCGAGTTTGCATGGTCCAATCATTGATCCTGAAAATTTCTACAATAAAATTAGGTAGGTCGCTCGTATAGGTCCCTATCCACGATACTGGTAGTTACTGAAAAATTTTTACTAAAATATAAGATATAGGAAGAGAATCCCTTGGATGTGATGTATAGAAAAAAAAAAAAAAGAAATTCAATATAAAAAGAAAGAGAAAAAATAAATAATAATATTATATTACAGTAAAGATAAAATAATATAAAGAAAGATACAATCAAAGTAAGATTTTAAATATTTTATAAAGTAAGATTTTGAACATTTTGCTTATGTGTACAAAATAACAAAGATTCTAATGAGATTTTTTGGATCATTTTTCAGTCATTCATTGAATGATAAATCACTACAAGTGACGGAGATACACGATTTAAATAACGGAAAATCAAATATTTCAAAATTGTATCGATAATGACTGGAAAAGTGGAAACAAGGCCAGATATAATTTGATCATTATGAGCAAATCCAAAATCTTTATAAACAGAACCAATCATTAGTTCCCAACCGTGGGGTGAATGGAATCCTATACATAAATCGGTTAATAAAAGAATGGAAAAAGCTTTTATTGTGTCACTTAAGTTATATAGGAATTCTTGAACCCAAGAATTAATAAAAAAAAGTTCTTCATTACTTAGAATAGAATAACCACTTACAATAACGAAAGAGATTATATTTGTCGAGAAGTGAAAAATCGTATTGATACGATCCTCATTATGTATCTTGATCAATTGGATCGTTTGTTTCTGGATTCCGATAGTAAACTTTTGTAAATCTATTTCCGGATATTCTTTTATCATTTCGTCCAAGCGAGCGAGCTCCTCGAATTCTATGAATTTTTCTAGAAAACAATTTTCTTGGATATCATTTAAAAAAATTTCGGATTTACTAGTATTCCACCAACTAATAACCCAAGATTCAAAACTTTTTTTAAATAAAAAAGAGATCCACCAGGGAAAAAAAACTATATATATAAGATATAGAAGGGTAATAAATGTGTTTTTTTTTTTTCCATTTTTCGTATGTGAATTTTTAATGAACGCACCTCATTTCTCGATTCTATATGATCTAATATTTCTATCAAGTATAAGTTCTCTTCCAAGGCTTCGAACTTATGAATCTATTCGCTGTTTTTATTTGTAAGCCAGTGGTTAGTCCTTGAATTTTGAAAAATGAAAGAATACAAAAAAAAAAAATAGCCTAAAATAAAAAGAGTACACAAATGAAGAAAAAAATATTCTTTTTAGATATCTCAATTGCTCAATTTCGAAGCAATTTCCCCCTTTCCATAAATGTCCCCCAGAGCGACTCCAAATTCGGATTTAGAGATAAAAGAATTCCGTTCTATCAACAAAACAAATATTTCGAAAAAAAAAAAAATGGCCAATTTACCCATATCCCACAGGAATAATTAAGAAAGATTTATGAAGAATATTGTGATGTGATAATAAAAAATGAGTGGCAAAAGCAAAATAAGACAGAAAGGTTAGCATTCTAAGTGGTCCAGTCCTTTGCTCATTACATTAAGGTTAAGGAAGACAAAAAAAAGATAAAAAGAAACCTCGACTGACACATGACAAAAAAAAGTAGAGATAATTTCCAAGATAGAATCTACCGATACGTAACCTATCAATTTCAAATATTGAACATAAAAAGAGAATTTCTTTCTATTTTATTCCGAAATGCTTTGTTTTGATCTATGAGATGGGTCTATTATTTTGATTTCTTACTTGTTTTGTTATTGGATTTAGTGAATTTACATACGCATAACAAAATTTTTAGATTAAAAAGTTTGATTTTCTAATTGGAATTGTTCCGGATACGTATATATAATACGTATTCTTTAGTTCATCAGTTCATCAATATTGTGAAGAAATTCCAGTTAAGTTATGCTATATAAGTTTTGCTATAAAAAAAGAAGACTCTTGGATTTTTTCACTCCTGCTACGAAAATGCTCATTCTTCAACTAATTTTAAAATACTTCAATTGGTACACGCAAAAAATAGGCCAATTCCGCTACTTTTTGCTCAATTTCTCGTGGAGTAAAATTATCATCAGTACGAGTCAAAGGAACAGTCCCTCGGCCTCTTATTTCCATATAAGGGATACGCCGAGCGTAAATACCCTCTTTAACTTCTATTCTAATAGACTGAATATCTTTCATAAGGAATCGGAGTAAGATGCGACGATTTTTTCCAGGAAATCCCCAGCGAAAAATACATACTATTCCTTCTTTTCTATCGAATCGATCATAACCCCCACCCACATTCCACAAAATTGTGCACCACAAATAACAACTAATAAATAGACCAGCGATCCCATAGAAAGACATCACGATCCCTTGTGGAAAAAAAAGTATTTGCTGAGAGGAAAATAAAGATATGAAACTTTTTCCAAGATAACTGGAAATTCCAACCAATAAAAAACCCAATGAACCTAAAAAAAGTATAAAAGCCCAGCAGAAATTACTTATTTTTCGAGACCCCGCTATAAGTTCTATCCATATATGTTCTGATCGCCAACTCATACTAGATCCAGTTGCTTTTTTTTGGAAGTGGGAGACTAGCCCATTTGATTTGACTTTCTTTTTTTTTTTTCTGTTTCCGAAGTAATTTCCATCAACTCGCACTATTTTGATGTGAATCTTTAGGAGGAATTCATCGAATTCATTAGATTAACAAATAAAGTAGCCTCATCCTATGATCTCCTATCTACACATATATAACATGTTATATCGTATTAGATTATATCATATTAGACTAACTAGATATCCGTATTAGGATCTAAGTCTAGGCCTTGAAAAATAAATAAATGAAATCTACTTCCATCGTACCTAATCGGATCTAAAAAATCTTGTTTTTTTGAACATGAAGAGATAATGAAGCCATTGCAATTGCCGGAAATACTAAGCCCACTAAAGGGACAAAAATGGAGGGTAAGTTGTTGAGAATTGTCATAGAATGGGCACCTCAATTTAATATTTGTACCTGTTTATTTTTTCTTCTAATATTTTTTTTCTTCTATCTTTTAATTGGAATTTTTATTTCATTTTTATATTATTATATTTAGATTAGAATATTTATATTCTAATAATTCGAATCGAATTTAATATTATTTTTTATACTTAGAATATTCTATAATTCTTAATTATATATTATTCTATATCTATATTTAATTTCTATTAACATATTCTATATTCTAATATTCGATATTTATTAAATTTATTAATTATCCTATTTCTATATTTTCTATTTTTGTTTCATTTCTATTCGAATATTTCTATATTCTAGTATTTTGTTCTATTATTTTGAAGATAAATTTTTGAATATTATTATTTATTATTATTAAATAGATTATTATTTTATATTATTTATTATTAAACTTTTTTATTAATTTTTTAATAATATATTCGAATTCTACATATTTTTGTATTTTTATATTATTCTATATATATTTCGATATGAGTAGATAGTTTTCTATTAATATTAACTATTCTATTAAATAATTTAAATAATTAAATAAGCAATTCTCTTAAAATGAAATTAAACATTAATTATTAAATAAATATTAATTAAATTAAATATTTCGAAATATTCTAAAATATTCTATTAAATTTCTATTTTGTAGTTCTACTATTAGATTTTAATATTCTATATTATTATTATTTTATTATTATATTTCTATTTTTATTATTCTTTATTAATATTAAAATTAATATTAAATTAATATTAAATTTATATTTTATATTAATATTAATTCTTTCTCTTATTTCATTTCGTATTAATTCTTACCTTATTAATTAATTATTATATCTTAATAATTCTTATATTACTATATTAATATTACTATATTACTAGTAGTAATTCTTATATTACTAATCGAATTATTTAGTAATTATTTTTTATTGGTAATAGTAATTAGTTTATTAGTAATTATTCCAAAGCTAATTTTAGAATCACTAAGATTTGTATATAATAAAATTATATCGAAATGAACATATATAATTCTAATAAAATAAAGAATTCTAATAAAATAAAGTCCAAAGAGTATTGAACTAATTAAGTGACTTTTTTGTATTTCTACATGAAATATATATGATAATCCACCTATTTTTTATTCTTCTTTATATTATCTTTTTTTTTTTCTTGTCTTATAACTTTCTTTTTTTTTTTTTTAGTAAAATAAAAAATAACGAGTTTTTCTGCTTATAAATTCCCGAACACTTCGTTACAATTTCTAATCCGATCAAAAAATTGGGATTTTTTGGTAAAAACAAAAAGAGGGTATTCTCGCGATCGCGATATATATATATATATATGAGACTCTACTTTTTTCAATTTTTGTATGCAGAAGTAAGAAAAAAAGATGAAATTCGTTTTATTTTTTATTATTTACCATTTTACCTTGCCGAACTTTTTTTTCACGGAAAAAAGAATTCACTCTTTTTTCTATCAACAAGAAAAAAGAGTGAATATCGGCCAAAAAATTATCTGGACGATTCTTTACTACAATTTACTCTTATGTCACATAAAAATGCATTCGTGGTGTTTTTCCTTTGATTACAATAAAAAAATACCTGCTCGCCAGAAAAAAAAATTAACTAATTTCAATTTAATTAACTTTAATTAAGTTAAGGCTCTACTTGATTTAGGATTCAAAGGAAAGAAATCATGGAGCTGAAGTAACTCATTCAAAACGCCTTTTAAAAGATTACGTGGTACGATTGAATCGAATAAGCCCTTATGGAATAAAAATTCAGCCGATTGTGAACCTTCAGGTACTGCCTTATTCAATGTTTGTTCAATTACTCTTTTACCGGCAAATGCAATATAGGCGTTAGGTTCAGCAATAATGATATCTCCCAACATCCCAAAACTAGCTGTCACCCCACCAGTTGTAGGAGACGTAAGGATTGACACATAAAATAACTTTTTATTCGATTGATAATCATATAAAGCAGAAGATATTTTAGCCATTTGCATCAAGCTCAAACTTCCTTCTTGCATTCGTGCTCCTCCGGAAGCACACACTAAAATAAGAGGTAAAAATTGATTGGTAGCATACTCAATCAAACGAGTAATTTTCTCACCTACTACGGATCCCATACTACCCCCCATAAACTGAAAATCCATAACCCCAACTGCTACGGGAATGCCGTTTAGTTGACCTGTGCCTGTTTGAACAGCCTCGGTTAATCCTGTCTTTCTTTGATAAGAATCAATACGATCTTTATAAGGTTCCTCTTCGGAATGAAATTCAATGGGATCCAGAGATACCATGTCTTCATCCATAGGATCCCAAGTCGCTGGGTCAATCAAAAGTTCAATTCTATCTGAACTATTCATTTTCAAATGATATCCACATTGTTCACAAAGATTCATTTTTGACTTCAAAAATTTCTTATAATTTAATCCATAACAATTTTCACATTGAACCCATAAATGCTTGTATTTTTGAGTTATATCGAGATCATTAGAACTTTCTCTTATAACCAAATCGCTACCATTCGTGCTAGTTATTAGACTGGTACTCTCGTTTTCACTACTATTTTCGCTTTCACCACAAATGTAACTATAAATGTAACTTTCGCTATAATAGTTACTACCACTAAAAATAGAACTATCAATACAGATTTGAGAGCGAAGATAACGGTCAATGCAACTATTGATGTAATTATTCCAACTATAGTTAGTATCATACATATAATGATCATATTGGGAGTCGCCAATCCTAGACCCATTATTCAGATAACTAGAACTCCAATAACTAGAAAAAGAACTTTCTAGTTCACCCAGAAAAGAATAATCAGTCTCAATCTCAAAAACTTTATTTTCTATATCAAAATAGATGGAATAACTGTCCTTATTACTATCCTGAACTAAAAAAGTTTCATCAACGCTGAAATCCCAAATGTCCCTGACGCCGACTAAATGATCAACATTACTGGAACTCGAGTTGTCACTATTACTCCAACTATGGATGTGTTTATCTGTATCATTTAGAATCGGGTCTTCACTTATACTGGTATTTTCAAAAGGATTGAAACTATCCATTGATTTACCTAGCCTACACCTGTATCCTAATTCCACATTGGATAAGATCGAATTGAACCACCATTTTTCCATAGAACTTTCTTGCTGCTATTTCCATCAAAATAAATAGATGAATAGTCATTCGATGAAAAATCATTTAACTATTTTTTTGCCTCTCAAAATAAGTATATAGATCCAATCAACAGGATTATTAACTAAATAAAGAGTGGGTATTAAAAAAAAATGATTCTCTTTTCCTTTTTTGTAAGAAACCGGAGTATCACTTCACTATATATGATATTTTATGAGGGAATCATGTTTTCAATTTTTTTTTCGAAGTGTAAATAGAAAAGTAATTTGTTATATTGTGTCAAATTCGCATCAAGAAAAGTAATATTTCTTTTCTCCTAAAAGAAATGAAAAAAAAAAACACATTTTTTTGTAAAATCTCGTCTATTAATAAGTTTCTATTCCAACACGGAAAGAAAAGGACAATATACAGGATAGGTATAAGAAGTTGTGATACTAGTCTATCTGAAACTGGGGAATAAAAAAGAATACACCAATCCTATAGATCCTTAGGGTTAATTGTGGATCCAAGATAAAAATAGAAAGGTTTGAGTTGCTTAGTCTTCTATTTTGTCTTTAAAATCTTGTATTGTATATTTAGTTAAATATGTATCTATCAAAAATGTATACATATACATACATATACAATAGGATCCTTGTATTAGGATCTTTGTATTCGGCTCAATCCTTTTAGTAA